TTTTCACATTAATAATATATATATTTTAATATATATGAATTTGATATTTTTTATATCAATATCATCATTTTTTAATCATTTTTTTATCTTATTATATATATATTATCTTATTATATATATATATTATTATATATATATATTATTATATATATATATATTATCTTAGAGAATATCTTCTATTTTTAGAATTATAGAATTCTATTTTGAATATTATTAATATTAAAAAAAAAAAAAGGGGGGGGATTCTCATTTTTTTTTTAATAATGAATAAAATATAAAATTCGATTACATTAAACAGTAATTTCAATTACAATATTATTATACATTAAGATTAAATATCTATAATGTATTTATACAATTTAAACATTAGAATTCTAAAAAATTGGATTTTCAAGGTAAATTCTATTATAGAATAGAATTCTAAATTCGATATTTTTATCGAATCTTTATTTCATTAGAAAATCTTTATTTCATTAGAATTAGATAGAATCGAAAAGATATTCGAATTACTAAATGAATCTCTAATTCGAAATTAATAGTATTTATAGCCATTAGATTAGTTATAGCTATTCTAAATTAAAAAATATATTCTTAATTGAATTTGAATAAAAAAGATATTTCCATTTTCGTTTTTTTAGTTAGGTTTTTTTATTTATGGTATATAGTATAGGGTCTGTCCGCTCTAAGTAAAAAAGATAAAGGCCCAATCCAGATCATAATGAAAGATTCCCTTATTCTCATTCGGAAAGGTCAAAACAAAATCTAAGACTAAGAAAAAAAAAATCGACCGTTGAGTATTTCAAATTGCATGAAAATTTATGGAAGGGGGGTATATAAAAAAGATATATATATATGTGGTATATATCTATGTATATTGAATTGCGAATATAGAAATAATAAAATCATTTCAGATTCGACAAAATATGGGTATCCGATCCGATATAGATGAAAAAATCATAAATGAAAAAAAAAAAACATCCTAATGAGATCCTAATCTCAAAGAAAAAAGGGGATATGGCGAAATTGGTAGACGCTACGGACTTAATTGGATTGAGCCTTGGTATGGAAACGTACCAAGTGATAACTTTCAAATTCAGAGAAACCCGGGAATTAACAATGGGCAATCCTGAGCCAAATCCCGTTTTCTGAAAGCAAAGAAAAGTTACGAAAACGAGAATAAAAAAAGGATAGGTGCAGAGACTCAATGGAAGCTGTTCTAACAAATGGGGTTGACGATATTTCCTTTCGTGTTAGGAAAGGAATCCTTCCATCGAAATTAAAAAGAAGGATATATATACATATTTGTAATAAAATATTATTTCAATTGATTAATGAAGACTCCCAATTTCTATTTGTGAATCGTTATATCACAATTGAAAGATGTGAATCAAATCAATTCCAAGTTGAAGAAATAATTTAATATTCACTGATCAAATCATTCACTCCATCATAGTCTGATAGATCTTTTGAAGAACTGATTAATCGGACGAGAATAAAGAGAGAGTCCCATTCTACATGTCAATACTGACAACAATGAAATTTATAGTAAGAGGAAAATCCGTCGACTTAAGAAATCGTGAGGGTTCAAGTCCCTCTATCCCCAAAAGGACCTCTTAACTCTATAATTCTTTTTACTATATGCTCTTTTTAAAAATTCGTTATGTGTCTTATGTTATGCGTTTTATTCAGTATATTTTTTCATAAATGGATCCTTTTTTTTTTCTTTATTTTTCTGATCACAATCCCAAGTCTTAGAATATATTTGGAATATATAATGATATATATGATACACGTACAATATTCTTTTTTTTTTATAAACGTACAAATGAGCATCTTATCCTTGAGGAACGAATCCTCATATGAATGATTAACACTACATGATCATTACTCCTACTGAAATTTACAAAGTCTTATATTTTTTTCGTCGTCTTTTTTTTTTGTTGACATAGAGTCATTGACATATACTTAAGTAATCTCATAAAATTAAGATGATGCGTCAAGAATGGTCGGGATAGCTCAGCTGGTAGAGCAGAGGACTGAAAATCCTCGTGTCACCAGTTCAAATCTGGTTCCTGGCACATGATGAATTTGTACAAGTATCTATTCCCCATATTCATTAAAATGCAAATATGGGGAATAGATACGTATTTTTTTTATATCTCTATTTATTCTCTTCATCTCTCCTTTAATGTTACTCTCTTTTTAGCGGCAATATACGGCAATATAATGGATATTGATGTGTACGTTACATAGTTCATGATGCAGAACTTTTTTAGTTCATCTTATTGGTTCATAGGAAACGTTCCAAATTTACAATCTGAATGAATCCTTACCCTAATTTTTTTGAATCCCTGCATTATTGTTGTGAATTTTGTTATCCATTCGATCCATAATAATAAAGGAATGAGATTTCCTATATTATTATTCTGGCTGATTTAACTTCAATTACTTTGTCTTATCCATAAGAGAATGTATGTATATTCCTTGAATATCTGGGGTT